TAATACGTTACAGAATTTCGCTTTTGCCAATGATCGAATCAAAGAAAAAAGTGGAACTCTAGTATCCAATTTCTTCATAGCATTATCTATTAAAAAAGCGTTGTCCAACATTTGACTCCGTACCAGGAAAGAATTTAATCGGACACTTAAAAAATAGGCCAAAAAGTCGATAGAATTCTTGGATAATGGGTTTAAATAGATCCTTTCCGGTTGAGACCACGCATAAAAGTTAGATTGACATAAATTTACAAGGTAAAATTTCCATTTATTCATCAAAAAAGGCGTACCCTTTGAAGCCAAAATGGATTTTCCTTGATATCTAACATAATGAGTGCAAGGATCCTTCAAAAACCACAGGATAACCTTCAAATGATTAGGAAAGACTTTTGCAAGATGTTCTATTTTTCCGTAGAAATGGATTCGCTCAAGAAGGACCTGAGAGGATTTTGACCGTAAATGAGAATCTCGGTTACGTAGAAAAAGGAAGATAGATTCGTATTCATATACATAAGAATTATATAGGAACCAGAAAAATTTGGGATTACTTTGTGAAAGTGAAAAAATGTAAATGGATTTCTGTGAAGTAAGAAGACTATTCCACTTCCAACCCTCATGAAGAATAAATCGACATAAATGCAAAGAAGAAACATCTTTCACCCAACAACGAAGGAGTTGAACCACGATTTCGAGATGGATCGGATAGGGTATTAGTACATGTAACACATAATTTAAATGTGAAAATTTGTCCTCTAAAAAGGGAAATATGGAATGAATTGATCGTAAATTATGAGATTTGACCTTTTCTGACCTTTCTAAACAAGATGTGAATCGTGTGGAAAATGGAATTTCCATAATAAGGGAGAACCCCTCCGATATCATTTGATAATATAAATTATTGTTGTATCGAAAAAACAAATTTTGATTCGAATATTTAGTGGAAATAATCAAAAAATTTTGTTGATACATTCGAGTAATTAAACGTTTTACAATTCGTAAACTCAATTTATGGTCATACCTGACATTTTGTGACAACAGGGACTTATTTAAACCAGGATCATGAGCAAATACATAAATATACTCCCGAAAAATAAGTGGATATAGGAAGTCATGCTGCTGCGATGGATCTAATTCTAAATATCCTTGAAACTCTTCCATTTGAAATTTCATAAAAAAGCAAGGTTTTTGGGATTCTCAAGTGATACATAGTGCGATACAGTCAAAACAAGAGTATTTATAGTTAATAGTTAAGAAAAAAAGAAATAATAAATAGAGTAAGATAACGAAAAAATACCTCGGCAAAAGAGAAAGTCATCAACGGATTCTCTATACTCTCCTTTATCCATCTAATTGTTTTATGTTCATTAAAGGATAAAAAGATGCCTAAAAGTTTTTTATTTTTGCAAGCCAATCGCTCTTTTGATTTGGGAAACAATCTCTTTATCAATATACTGCTTCTTATACACCTTCGGCTCCACCCCAGAATTATAATGGTGAATAGCTTATAGTTAGGACTCATAAAAAAAGGAGAATCCACTCATGGAAAAACCCTTTCCCGCATCAGGCACTAATATTATTTTTAACATATAATTAGATCGGAAAATTCTTTAAATTAAGAAAAGAAGCTCGTTGCTTTTTTCATCTCCCTAGAATTTGAGCTATGGGGCTCTATCCATTTATTCACTTAACCCGACTTTGAGTTTTTTTGGTTTTGCGCCAAGAATTCAAACAAAGTTTTGGATCACTTTGGTAATAAAAAAATTCCTGGAATTCTCCATTGAAACGACATGCTGTTTTTTCCATTCATTCCTTATTATTTTGGATCAGTCGCGGTCTTCCCAACTCTACCGATAGTATGGACGAATTGATTTCTTCATAGAAATGTGTAAAAGATGCTAGCCGCACTTAAAAGCCGAGTACTCTACCGTTGAGTTAGCAACCCCCCAAAAAACCCTATTATTAATATTCAATTAATAAATCAAAATTAAGATGGATAGATACAATCGAAATCCCAATAAAAAGAAAAGAAATTGAATTCCCCGGCGCATGAAACTGAAAGATAAAAAGGAGAATTGATTCGAAACATAAAAACGAACGGATCAGATAAAACTACAAGAAATTATCAATAAAAAATGAAGGATATAATCCAAATTCAGAAATCCTTTCTTGCTGTCGCTTATCTTACCCCCTGCTATGTAATGAAGTAAAAAAAAAGGTCTAACAATAGATGCAGTTATCCACAACGAATTATATTTGGTTGAGAGGCTACTGTCAATATGAGTGTGAATGTTGAGAAAAAAATACACTTGATAACGAATACAATAAAGAAAGCAAAAAATTCTATAAAATTCCATATTCTTCTATATCTTCTATAATATATATATCATAGAATATATAAAGAATAAGTTGTTTTTTTTCTAAAAGAAAATGAAAATATGGAAATACCTAAGTATTTTATTTTATATATTCTAAAAATTAATATAAATAGAAATCAAATTAAACTAATAATAAAAAAAAAATAAAGAAATAAACACAAGCATAAAGCTTGTGTTTATTTGAATGGTGTTTCCGTAATAGATTAGGGATAGAAAAAAGTTTAGGCGTTAAAGAATTCATCTTGTTACTTGTTAATTGAATTCCAACCAAAAATACTCCACGAAAAAGGCAAGGCTATGACGAAATTTTCATTATAAAACCCTTTTTTTTATTTATTCACTTGTATTTGATCTTTTTTCTCTCCGTCTTCTATCAATTATCAATTTCTCTCAAAAACATTGTCAATTACAACATATGATATTACTAATACCTAGCACTCGTAATACCTAAAAATATTCCATAAAATAAAGAAATTGATAGGTAAGAATCAAACAGAAAGAAGCGGAGTAGAAAATAAGGGTTGACCAAGTTATATAGTTATATATAAATCATATAACCCCCCGTTTTTTTATTTCATTGATTGAATTCTCTTTGATTAAAGCGGAGTTACATAAAAAAACCGATTTCTTTGAAATATCTTGAACAGTTTCTGTAGGTTGAGCACCCCTTTCAAGGAAATAGAGAATATCAGGAAAATTTAAATAGGTCTGATTTTTTATTGGATCATAAAAACCAACCTTTCGAAGTGGTTTGCCATCTCTTCGGGATCGAACATCCATTGCAACGATTCGATAAATAGTTCGTTGTTTTCTACCACAGCGTCTCAAACGAAGTTTGAGCATATGCCTCCTTTAGCTAAAGCATGTAATTCCATTTAAGGAATCATAAATAAGTAATTGTAATTGGTTGAGGGGTACTATCGATATCTATATTTTATCCATATTTTTGAGTAATCCAAAATTTTCACTTAGATATCTAGCTAATCTATACGATCTATTTGAATTCTTTATTTTTTCTATGTTTCTATATGAATATGTAATGTAATTTCTTTTTTGTTTACATATTTTACATCCGTAAATAGATTAGATTAATAGACCTCACTTAATTCTATTGATTGAATTAAGTGAATTAAGCGAGGTCTATTTCGAACTTAGAGCTAATTAGAATTACGGAAAGGTGCTCAAAAAGACAATTTTTTTTATTCTAAAAAGATTTATTTTGATTTGATATAGTTAAACTATGAATAATTATTCTGATATACTGAGAATAGATACTCTTATATTTATATATTTATATAAAGAATATAAATATTTAGAATAGTAATAAAAATCAAATTTGATTTTATATTCTATATGGGTATGCTCTGGGACGGAAGGATTCGAACCTCCGAATAGCGGGACCAAAACCCGTTGCCTTACCACTTGGCCACGCCCCATTTCTATTCGTTACTACTAAACACTAATAGTGTTGTTGGTTGTTCGTCAATTCCAGTCAAAAATTTCTATGAACTAGATAGCTCATAGGATTTTGATACATGTAGATATAAAATGAAACTTCATTTATTGATCATAATATATAATCATAATATATAATTCAATTAAGATATTGGATGAAAGTACGATTTCTTCTATTCGTTTTTTTTTTTCAGAATTGAATGAAGAATTTTTGCTTGGTATACTCTAGCTTTTTACATTACTTTAGTCATTTTTAGATTAAAAATTTAAAAATCTATTAATAACTCAAAAAAAGTATCTTTCTATGTTTAAGAATAAAAATTATGTTATGCTTAATATCTTTAGTTTGATCTGGATCTGTTTTACTTATGCCCTTTATTCAAGCAGTTTTGTCTTGGCCAAATTGCCAGAGGCCTACGCTTTTTTGAAACCGATCGTAGATATTATGCCTGTAATCCCTCTTTTCTTTTTTCTTTTAGCCTTTGTTTGGCAAGCTGCTGTAAGTTTTCGATAAGATCTTTAATACCGTGCTACAAAATTCATAATTTAGTCCCGAAAAAAAGAAAACAATTGATAAGATCAGATGAGTCTTACAGTATGAACCCTGAAATAAACGATTGAGATTCATATATAACCGCGAAAAAGCTAGATCAACTCATTTATAGAATATAGATAAGTATAAATAAATATTCTAATTAGAGTCCTCAGCAATATCTGAAAAAAAATGAAAAATTAGAATAAAAGACTCAACCCAACTTTAGATTTAGAAACAGATTTCTGAAAAATTTGATCTTTTTTCTATGTTCTAAAAATTGAAAATCTATTCTCTTTTTCCCAAACAAATAAAGAAGATCTTGGAGATTATGTAATGCTTACTCTCAAACTTTTTGTTTATACGGTAGTGATATTCTTTGTTTCTCTATTCATCTTCGGATTCCTATCTAATGATCCAGGACGAAATCCCGGACGTGAAGAATAAAAAAAATTGTTTTCTTTGCTTCATTTTTAACTGTTTTTAGGATTTTATCTCTTTCACATCCTTAACCATAAAAATGAAAAGAAAAACGATTACAAAGAACGTTTTTTCAAAAAAAAAACATAAGGGGATTAATTCGAAAGAAAATGAAAATACCAAGAGTTACCAACGTAACATAAAGGGAAAGAGAGGGATTCGAACCCTCGGTACAAAAGATTCGTACAACGGATTAGCAATCCGACGCTTTAGTCCACTCAGCCATCTCTCCCAATTAATTGATTAATTTAATTGGTAAAATTTCAAAAGTTCCATATATAAAAAAATATAAAAAAAGTATGTAATGCTTGCCAAATGAAAAAAAAGCGCTTTTTTGTCTCACTATTTTTTAACTATTACTATCACACTTTTACTATAATAGATAGTGTAAAATTTTGTTTTTTAATTATTCATTAATAATTAATATAAGGGTTTTAGATCCTTATATAAAAGCTTCAAATTATTCTAAATTAAAGCTTTTATATAGAAGAATAAATAACTAATAAATCTATTTTAAATAAAAATTCTAGTGAAATATTCTATTTTTAAGTCAAATATAAAAATTAGACACATTAATAATAAAAATTTAGAAATTACAGAAGAATACTATATATGTAAATAGCTTCTTATATCAATTTCATATGAAAAGTTATATCAATTTCATATGAAAAGGTCATATGAAATAGCTCTCCTTTTTCATGTTGATTTCCACGGCCTGGCCCCGGTCGGTACCTAGCCGGGCCCCTTTTTTGTTATTCAAACAAGAAGGAAAAATAAGAATATTAAAAATAAATAGGGGAATATTTCCATTTCTGTTTTCTATAATTAAAGAATCATAGTCTCATTTCTGATTTTATTGTTTTTTTTTACTGATAAAAAAAAAAGGACCCTGCTTTTTTGAAGAATACCTTTATTTTGGTTCTGAATTAATGAGCTTTGGCCAGCAGTCACCAAAACCCCTTTCGAAAAGGAAAGAGCTTTTTTAGTTATTAGTTATTTAAATAGTTAGTTAAACAGGAAGGAGTTTTCCTTTCCTAAAGTGTACTGACAAAAAACTAAGTCAATGTTCCCCTTTTCGTTTTGATGATTCTTCTTTGATCATATATTAATTACGACTAATTACTTTACTCGACAAAAAATCCTTTCTATATAATAATGGGATTATAGCGGGTATAGTTTAGTGGTAAAAGTGTGATTCGTTCTAATAGCCCCTTAAAATGGTTAAGGGGTCCTTCGATTGGATTCATAGTCCGATCAAAAACTTTATTTCTTAAAAGGATTCAATCCTTTACCTTTCAATAAAAGATTCGAAGAAGAATATACATTCTCGTAATTTGTATCCAAAAGTCAACTATAACTTCATAAACAGAAATTGGATTTTGAAATTACGAAACAAAATGTTCTTAATTGAATGAATACATTCAATTGAATGAGTATGAGTAAAGGGTCCATGGATAAATATAGAAAAGTTTATTTATAATCGTAACTAAATCTTTGATTTTTTTTTAGAAAAGATTAAAGCGAAATAGCTATTAAAAGGTGACTTTGGTTTACTAGAGACATTGAGTTTTGTTTGATTTTATTAGCCCGGCGTAAACAAAAAACTTTTCCTAAGGATTCTTTCAATTCAAATAGAAATAGATAACGAAGTAACTAGAAAAATTGTTAAAATTCCCCTCCCCCATTCTTCTATAGGGATCATCTAGAAAGCGCCTTCTTTTGACCGCAGTAAGAGAGAAAGCCGACATAGATGTTATGGGTCCAAGTTCAAAAAAAGAATCAAAGTTTTAGTTGTTATTAATAACAATTCAATATAAAAATCTAAAAATACTAAATCAATTTGATTCTTTTTTATTATTAAGATTAAGAAATTAAAATTAAATTAATTTTTTGGGTTCACATTTTTTTATACGATGATATGGGAATTTCTCAATATTCCATAAAGGAGCCGAATGAAACCAAAGTTTCATGTTCGGTTTTGAATTAGAGACGTTAAGATAAATCAACGTCGACTATAACCCTCAGCCTTCCAAGCTAACGATGCGGGTTCGATTCCCGCTACCCGCTTTATCTATTATTCTAGGCAAGTAAAGTCTAGAATAATAATATAGGATGCATTAGAATCTAAATTCTAATCTAATAGAATACCAAGGAATAATTCTACGAAAAATTGTCTTTTTTTGCATATTTGCATAAAAGTCCGAATCTTTTATTCAAATCTAAAATATTAAAATTATTAATAATCTTAATTAATTAAGATACTATGATATATTATTGGATATAATATCAAATTTGAAAAATTTTGAGTATTTTTTATACATACCTTTTTTTTTTACTAAAAATAAATTACATTTTGAATTTTTTATTTATATTAATTTTCTATATTAATAATTAATAGGGAATTCTAAAAATCTAATAATTATCTCGCATCCTTTTTCTTTCATTCTTTAAAGTAAAAAAAAACAAATTGGAATGAAAAGCGTCCATTGTCTAATGGATAGGACAGAGGTCTTCTAAACCTTTAGTATAGGTTCAAATCCTATTGGACGCATGGACGCAATTGATTTCCATATCTTTAGTTAGATTTTTATCTATGTAAAAATTTAGGGTTTTTCTAAGAGACACTTAATCTTATACTAGATATTCGAATTTTATTCTAAA